TCGAAATAACATAAACGGAATCACGCTCTGTAGGATTTGAACCTACGACATCGGGTTTTGGAGACCCGCGTTCTACCGAACTGAACTAAGAGCGCTTTTTTATGACAGGAGATACGATTGTAAAGAAAAGGATTTTCTCATTTTTGTACCCCCAATGCGTCTTGTATACATTGGTATGCAAAAATGAAAGATTATGTCCAATTTTATTTAATTGATCTCACTCAGATCCCAATCAATTAATCCCTCGTTACCGCCCATAGGAGAAGTAATAGGTAGGGATGACAGGATTTGAACCCGTGACATTTTGTACCCAAAACAAACGCGCTACCAAGCTGCGCTACATCCCTTTTCAAAAATTTTTGTACAGTGTCATTGTACAAAATCCATGTCTTGTTTTCTACATCGTTATTTTTTCCTCGATCCATATACGATTTTCTTGTCATTTCTTCTTTTTGGTTTCATATAATAAATAATAAAAGAATTATATACATCTGAAACCTAACGTATAAAAAAGATGCCTTTTTTGCTTAGGAAGAAGAGGGTCTCTTTTTCTTTTTTAGGGACAGGGGTAGGAAAATCTTATCTACTGTTCATTGTACATATCCATTTTTGTTAGGAATTCCGTACAAAAAAATACAAATGATCTTGAACTACAGCATCTGACCATATACGTATTACAATAAAGAAGGAGGATTTTCAATGCGAGATATAAAAACATATCTTTCCACAGCGCCTGTGCTAACTACTCTATGGTTTGGGTCTTTAGCGGGCCTATTGATAGAAATTAATCGTTTATTCCCAGATGCTTTGTCATTCCCTTTTTTCTAGTTATTAATATTATTAATATAATAAATATAATATGCGAAAAAAATGAAGAAAATTTGAGATACAATTCTACATGACGTGACTAAAACTTAGTCCCCCTTTTTTTCATTTCTTTAGGATAGGAAGGTAAAGAGAAAGAAAAAGTATATTGAACCTCAGAAAAAATACGGTGGATCTAAGATCCCATTTTGGAGAACAGAAATAGAAAGGGGGTCCAGTCTAAGGTAAAAAAAAAGCTCCACGAAATCATAGCATAAAAAAAAGATACTTAAATGAAATACTGGGATTAGGAGAGGAATAATTGATAGTTAGAAAAAAATTGTATTACTTACATTATTACTATATATTACTTACATTATTACTATATATATAATAATATTCTATTAATATTAATTAGAATTACAACAAAATATTTAGAAATGGAATTTCTAATAAGTAACTTCTATTGGATTTTTTTTCTTTTTTGTTCTTTTCGTCTTCTTAGGTTCGGGTCGAAAACAGAAGAGTTAAGTTGATCAAACAAAAATGCAAAGGGGGTTCATGGCTAAGGGTAAAGATATCCGAGTTAGAGTTATTTTGGAATGTACCAGTTGTGTCCAAAATGGTGTCAATAAGGAATCGCCAGGCATTTCTAGATATATTACTCAAAAGAATCGGCACAATACACCCAGTCGATTAGACTTGAGAAAATTTTGTCGATATTGTCACAAGCATACGATTCATGGGGAAATAAAGAAATAAATCGAACGTGTGTTTGATCTTTCAAAGGGGCAGGAAAAGGAAGAACTTAACATATCTTAACATAAACATATATATATAATATACAAATAAAAATATAGAATATACAAAAAAAACTTCGGTCGGATCTGAAATGAATAAAGAAATAGAATTTTAGAGATAAGGAATAAACCATGGATAAATCCAAACAACCTTTTCGTAAATCCAAGCGATCTTTTCGTAGGCGTTTTCCCCCAATTGAATCGGGGGATCGAATTGATTATAGAAACATGAGTTTAATTAGTCGATTTATTAGTGAACAAGGAAAAATATTATCTAGACGGGTGAATAGATTGACCTTGAAACAACAACGATTAATTACTATTGCTATAAAACAAGCTCGTATTTTATCTTTGTTACCTTTTCTTAATAATGAAAAACAGTTTGAGAGAGCCGAGTCAATCCCTAGAACTACCGGTCCTAGAACCAGAAATAAATAGATATACTCTTCCATTGATTCAAAACTTCAATCGGAATTCAAGCTCAGATTGATGTTTTGTTCGAAAAACCTCAAATCCAGATTTGATTGTTGTGTTATAAGAAACAACAAATAGGGAAAGAATAAATCTTTTTTTTTTTGAAAGATGTTCGTTCATTTCTACTACTTATCTTATCTTAATTTTTTTTTATTCTATCTTCCCGGAGCCCGTTCTCCGGGGAATGCAATTCGGTTTCAATCATTCCTATATATGACTTTAGAATGTCTTTTATTTCATAATTTTATTGGAAATCATGTAAAGACAATTCTTATTTGATATAGCTATTTGCGCAAGTATTTTACGATTAAGAAGTAATTGCTTCTTGTACAGATTGTGTATTAATCTACTATAACTATAGAATACCCCTTTCTCACGAGCCGCTGCATTTATCCGAGCGATCCACAAACGACGAAAGTCCCTCTTTTGCCTGCCCCTATCTCGATGAGAGGAAACCAAAGCTCTCATTTTCTGTTGAGTAATGGTTCGAGTAAGTCTTGAATGCGCCCCTATAAAGGTTGATGCAAATAAACGAATTTTTGTTCGACGTCTCCGAGCTATATATCCTCGTCTAACTCTGGTCATTGAATCAAATTACACTTTAATGAATGAATAACTAATTGATTTCTCTTCTTTCAGTCATCCTTTTATCCCCCGGTTGATTAATAACAAAACGGATTATTCCGATATATAAAATATAAATTCCAATGGCTTTTGCTACTATGACCTTCCCAACCACGATTTTAAATCCTTCCAGGTAAAATACCTAGAAATAAGAAATTCTAACGATATTAAATAAATAAAAGCAAAAAATAGTGGGTTCCATCGTTTCTATGGTTATTTCATAAACGGTGAGGTCCTCTCTATACACCGGAGCCTCTTCTTTCATTTAATCAAATGTTATTGTAAACTTGTATAGTTCACTCTCTTTGGCTCTACCAATCAATTATACAGTAATAGATCTTTTCACAAAAAAGGCTATCCATACAGTGACGGCATTTAATTATGAAAGTTGGCTAGGTAGCTGACCTTGTTAGTCCGTTCTTTCAAGAAAGGGAACATAACCTTTTTGCTTCTTGTAGTACTATTTCCTCCGCTTAATGGATAACTATTTGCTACCAATGGGGAATTGCTTTTCATCTCAAATTGAGGTGATTGGATTTGCACCAATGGAAACCATAAATTTCATACACAAAAAATATAGGTATATGATAGATCCTCATTTTTAGATAGTAAAAATGGCTTTTTCCACTCTATCTATCCTATTGGTGATTGGTACTGGAAAAAAGGTTTCGCTTGTTCGAACTCATGATCTAAACGAGTCGCACATACACCCTAGTACATGTTCCCCGACGCTGAGGACATCCTCGAAGTGCGGGGGATTTCGTGATTTTTCTTATTGGCTGTCTTGTGTTTCTAATAAGTTGTTTAATTGTCGGCATATCATACATATATATAATAAAATAGGTTGGTTTAGATCGATCTTAACCTGAGGATTGATGATTATGAATTATTTCCATTCAATATCAAATCACGAAAAATTCGAATTCTGATTTGAAACGGAATCATGTATTTACACGAAATCTCCAGTATTTTCATTTTCTACCGCTACAAGATCAACAATACCATGAGCTTGGGCTTCTGTTGCTGACATAAAAACATCCCTTTCCATGTCTTCGGATATAACCCATAAAGGATTGCCCGTTCTTTGTACATAAACCTTTGTGAGGGTTTCGCGAAGTTTCAGTAGTTCTTCCGCTTCCAGGATAAATTCCCCTGCTTGCGCCTCATAAAAAGAACTAGCAGGTTGGTGAATCATGACCCTGATAATATTGATATAACATCATGCATGAACGGTTCTTCTATCTTGCAGGATTGGGCTAAAGTAAGGGATAAAAAAACAAGAAGAAAAAAAAACAAATAGAATGGAACAGCCGTACAGGCATCTTTTGTGCATTGCATACGGCTCTGCAATGGCATTTCTTCCTCCCTTCTCTTCAATTTCTATTTTATCGAAGAAAAAAAAGGAATCCATCCGATCCAGATCGTTGAATGATCCATTTACCACCCTTCCTTTCGTATTGTAGGAGTCAAAAAATACTATGATGGTTCTGTTGCTTTCTATATTTATCTCGTCTGTGATTTAGCAATCCCAAAGTTTCTTTTTTTTTCGTTTTCGTACTCTTTCTTTCGTAACGTAAATATCATAAAGAGACTTCCGGTGTGGAAGAAAAATAGTTTGTGACGCTGAAATGTACTCCTGACACATAAGATCAAATCGGAATAACCTTTGTTTCATACTACTATCTCGATACAAAATCTCATATTAGGAAAAACAATACTAGTTTGTTCATATCGAACTCGAAGTGCCATGCTATTATTACCTATTTTTCATATTATTCACATTCGATATGGCGAAGGCATAGTCTTCTTCTTTTTTTTTCAAATAAAAACTCATTGGCGCCAAGCGTGAGGGAATGCTAGACGTTTGGTAATTTCTCCTCCGACCAGAATGAAAGATCCCATTGAAGCGGCTAATCCCATGCAAATTGTATGCACATCGGGCGAAACAAATTGCATAGTATCATAAATGGCTATTCCTGGTATTACCCATCCGCCGGGGGAGTTTATAAACAAATAAAGATCCCTAGTATCATCTTCTATACTGAGATATACCATGAGACCAACAAGTTGATTTGAGATCTCACTATCAACTTCTTGGCCTAAAAAAAGTAATCTTTCTCGATAAAGTCGGTTGATTAGGACAAAATTGTATCCCTTTTGAACCGTACGCGCATCTTTGGATGCATACGGCTCAAAAAAATTGTGAAAAAAGAATCAATGTGTCGATTCCAATCCTATCTCTTTTTTTTGTAACAGATTTCCGTTTTTCTAATGAAAATAAAGGGGGTTTTTCTTCTA